TCTAAAATGTCTTTTATACTGTGACCAATACCCCAGTTAGTCCTATACATGTGACCCGCTATCAAGAAAAGAATTGCAATAGCTAAATGATGGTGTATAATATCGGTCAGCCATAGACCTCCAGTTACTGGATCTAATCCTCCACGAAAAGTAAGAAATTCTGCGTATTTTGACCAATTCAAGGTGAAAAAGGGAGTTGCTCCCTCGGCAAAACTCGGATAAAGTTGAGCCAAAAGATCCCGATTCAAGATAAATTCATGAGGAAGTGGAATCTCTTTGGGATCTACTGCAGCATTTAGAAATTGGTTAATTGGTAAAGATACATGTATTTGATGTCCTGCCCAAGAAAGAGATCCCAACCCCAGGAGCCCTGTCAAATGGTGATTCAACATAGATTCTACATCTTGGAACCAAGCCAATTTTGGAGCAGCTTTGTGATAATGAAACCAACCAGCAAAAAGCATTAAGGCTGCAAAGACCAATGCACCAATTGCGGTACAATAGAGTTGTAATTCACTAGTTATTCCAGATGCTCTCCAAATCTGAAAAAAACCGGAGGTTATTTGTATTCCTCGGAACCCTCCCCCTACATCACCATTCAATATTTCTTGGCCCACTATTGGCCAAACCACCTGAGCACTAGGCCTAATGTGAGTAGGATCACTTAACCATGCCTCATAATTGGAAAAACGAGCACCATGAAAATACATGCCACTCAGCCAAAGAAAGATGATAGAGAGTTGGCCGAAATGGGCACTAAAAACTTTTCGGGAAATCTCCTCTAAATCATTAGTATGGCTATCAAAATCATGAGCGTCAGCATGTAGGTTCCAGATCCAAGTAGTAGTATCAGGTCCCTTAGCTATTGTTCTTGAGAAATGACCTGGTTTTGCCCATTCCTCGAAAGAAGTTTTTATGGGATCTCTATCTACCAAAATTTTCACTTCTGGTTCCGGTGAACGAATAATCATTGAGTCCTCCTCTTTCCAGACAACACATACAAAGAGACCTGCCAACATAAAACAGAATTTTTGAACTTATTAGAGATGTTTCTATTGAGTTTTGTTCTCTTCTATCTCACAGCTATCTATTTTATATTTTCTTTAATTTAATCTATTTTCTTTAGTTATTCACTAGAACAATTATGATCTCGAAGTCAATCCGGGGCAAGTGTTCGAATCTATTATGACATAACAGTGGGGCGCTCAACGGACCTTTTTAATCTTCTAAGACCTTTTTTGCGAACTTTGAATGGAAGTTAAATAATTTTTTGTGCAGCCTAATCTAATGTATTCATATTTTATTCAGAAGTTCCTAGATGGAACTAATTTTACCTTTTTTATATAGAAAAAGTATTATTATGTACTTAATCTAACAATTTGAAAGGGATATAATTAATTTCTGTGATTGGTCGTTCCTATAGAAAAGAGTTTTTAATTTGATTGATGGGGACAACAAACAAAAATTTATAACTATAGATATCTATCTATCTATATAGATAGAATTATAGATAGATAGATATAATTTAAGAAGAAAATATAAGAAAAATAAAAAAACAAGGTGTTCTTATTCAAAACGTCCTGTGATCTTCAACCAATTCTGGGCTTCAATATAATTACCAGGGGTTAGGGCTATAGCTTGTTTCCAATATTCAGCGGCTTGATTAAACCAAGACTCCGCAACTTCCGAGTCTCCCTGTCGAATGGCCTGTTCTCCTCGGTCGGAATAGGTGAGTCAATTCCTTTCCTTAGAACCGTACTTGAGAATTTCCTGACTCATACGGCTCAGCAGTCAATTCTTTTTTTGTTCTATTATCTTGAAGTTAACTAAAAGAAAAAAAGAAGTTATTTACATAAGTTTCAAACTTGAATTTGGACTAATAAAGAATTTCTTTTTAAGTTTTATCTTTTCTCCTACCTTCAGAAAAGGGAATAAAGCATCGGCATTAACACCCTCATTAGAATTTTCTGAAAAGTAACTATCTCTATTTTATATATCATATACTTTATAATATATCCATTTCTATAGAATCTTGGAAAAAGTCTTTTCTTTCTTATTTATAAAGTAAAGAGAAAAGACTTTCTATCTTTGGGATTTGATACTACACCGCTGCTCAAAATATCGGGGGATCTACTTTATTACATAAGTGGATTCCTGACTTTTCTATCATGAGATAAGTAAGCAGTTTTTATTGTATCGGTTCAAAACCGCGTTAATGGATCCTTACGATGCTTCCTTTATCAATTAGATCTTTTATCCATAGAAAAGGGGGTATCTAGACATATTGATTTCTTCATATTTGGACTTCTATGAAGTTTCATTCTTTGCTACAGCTGATAAAAATCGTTGTTTTGGACGATATATGTATATGTAGAAAGCCTTTATTTCTAGTATTTATTATATTAGTATTTGTGGATTTGCTTGTTCTTTTCTTTTTTCTTTCTATAGTGGAGATAGTCGCACGTAATGACAGATCACGGCCATATTATTAAAAGCTTGG